GAATTAGATAGTCTTCCGGAGCAGGCCTTTTATTTGGTAGGTAACATCGATGAAGCTACCGCGAAGGCTATGAACTTAGACGAGGAGAGCAAATTGAAGAAATGACCTTAAATCTATGTGTACTGACTCCTAATCGAATTGTTTGGAATTCAGAAGTGAAAGAAATCATTTTATCTACTAATAGTGGCCAAATTGGTATATTACCAAATCACGCCCCTATTGCCACAGCTGTAGATATAGGCATTTTGAGAATACGTCTTAATGACCAACGGTTAACAATAGCTTTGATGGGTGGTTTTGCTAGAATAGGCAATAATGAAATAACCATTTTAGTAAATGATGCGGAGAAGGGTAGTGACATCGATCCGCAAGAAGCTCAGCAAACTCTTGAGATAGCGGAAGCTAACTTGAGTAGAGCTGAAGGTAAAAGACAAATAATTGAGGCGAATTTAGCTCTCAGACGAGCTAGGACGCGAGTAGAAGCTATTAATGCAATCTCGTAACTAGTTGTTGGTGCGGCCGACTAATAAAAAGAAGTTCTGTTTATTATACAACATAGTTTGTTTTGATTCTGCTGATTCAATACAATCAAGTGTAATCGAATTCTGCTGTAACAAAAAAAAATTCAATAGAATACGAGTAGCAGGAAATGGAAAAGATACAAAATCAATAAACAAAAAAAGTAAGGTGGGTAGAAATACTTATTAGATACCGCAGTCAGTGGTATCTAATAAGTTCTACCTACTATTGGATTTGAACCAATGACTCCCGCCGTATGAAAGCAATACTCTAGCCACTGGGTTAAGTAGGTCATTTATCATCACAAAGAGAAACAAAAGAGACCCGGCACATTGCTAGATTATAGATAGAATATGACTTCTAAGCAATACCCGTCCTTCACAGGAAAAAGCTCAGAGCTCTATCATGTTGGATTGGATCATGGAATATTCATCTTGACAAGAAATTTAATACAGATTAAAATATTTATCACAAACAAAAAACAAAAGGGCTATAGCTCAGTTAGGTAGAGCACCTCGTTTACACGCGCGCCAATGTTTTTTCAGAGGAGTCCATCATGCAATCAAAGGGATTTCCCCTATTGATAAATTTATGTCTTACTCTACGGATTCGAAGGAACAAGAGAACAATAGCCTGACAAATATTTGATTGGTCCAATTACGGTGCCTAATTAAAATTAGGCGCTAAATAAAACCCATCATAGATTTGATAATTGATAAGGTGAATACCCAGTCGATTCAATGCTAGGCATATGAGTATTAAGGGCCTCAAACAAATATCTTTTCGTCCTATGAACTTTAAGGTGTATGAAGTTTCATATTTGATGCTTTGGGCAAAACGATAGAGATTCCATTTAACTTAGGTTGATCTAATCTAGGCCATAGGCAGACCTACGTCAAGATAACTCTTCTTTGAAACACTTTGGTATTGCTCATGAACAAAAATAAAAAGACTGAATCAGAGCACGTGGAGCCATCTCATTATCTTTCTATCAAGAAAAAATATGGCGGACTAGCGGATCTTTATATCAGTTGATGAAAGAGCCCAATGCAAAAAAAATGCATGTTGGGTCTTTGAAACAGTGCAAATCATTTCGGTAATAAAAAGTTTGATCTGTTTTACCGAGAAGGTCTACGGTTCGAGTCCGTATAGCCCTAATTTGTTATTGTGAATTAAAAAAAAATGAATTTAAAATTTCAATGGGCTCAATCAGGATTTTTCCAATTTCAGATAAACAAACCCAGTCCCCTGCATCAATCTTTATGGGCGAATTACATTACATGCATACGAATTTTTCTTTCCTACCCCCCCATCGAAGAGTTAGCGATACTCCATTTTCTTTGGTATACCTAATAGAAGTTCATTTTTGAAGTAAAAATCACGACATGAGCCTGGCTAAAATAAGACCCCAGGAATAGTAAATTAAATCACAAGGCTCTTGGACTGGGCTATACATATACAATCTATATATTTGTATCCAAATATACCCCAACCCACCCGCTTATCATTCTAAATTTTAATTCTACCGATGCTGACTTTATGCAAGACAATTGGCGATACGTTTGAACTTATACGAGTTAGGAATCCCCCTGGCTCATCTTATTTTGCGGAAAACAGTCTCAACTCGTTACTCGTTGTTTCAAAGATAATGAATTGGGCTTAAATCCATGCACCCTTTATTGTTTCGGGGAGTTGGGTTTAGCATTTTGTCTGTCGAATCGCTCGCTAACGCGCGATTCCATTAGTATTAGAAGGAATATCTTCTTGGATTAACATCCAGCCATTCCGGATTCCTTTCAAGTACTAAAGATCGGTATTTCAAATAAGTCTTGAAAGACTTCCAAACTCTAATAACTCTATTTGTTAGGGAGGCGCGAGCTGGGCGAGATAGTTATGGGTTCAAAGCCGGTAATTTTGGCATAAGAATCCATGAGTCGTTATACGTAAGGGTTCCTTGCAATTCAAGGCATTGAATCAAAGA